CGAATTGCTGCATTTATTCGAGTGATCCACAAACGACGAAAATTTATTTTTTGCCTATCCCTATCCCGATGAGCCGAAACCAAAGCTCTTATTTTTTGTTGAGTAATAGTTCGAGTAAGTCTTGAATGAGCCCCCCGAAAGCTTGATGCAAATAAACGAATTTTTGTTCTACGTCTCCGAGCGATATATCCCCGTCTAATTCTGGTCATTGAATAAATGAAACTTTAACGAATAACTAATAGATTTCCTTTCTTTCAGTTATTCTTTTGCCCCTTTCCTAGTATATTAATAACAAAACGGATTTTTCCAATGTATAAACTAAAAATTCCAATGGCTTTGGCTACTATAACCTTCCCAACCACGATTTTTTATTTTTTCTAGGCATTTCACCTCGAAATACGAAATTGTACTTAAAAAATAGCAATGATAAAGAAATAGTGGATTCCATCGTTTCTATGGTTACTTCTTAAACGGTGAGGTCTTCTCTATACACCGGAGCCTTTACTTCATTTAATCAATGTTATTGCTAACTTGTATAGTTCACATTCTTCGGCTCTACCCATGAATTATCCAGTAATAGGTCTTTCACAACGAGCTCTACCTATACAGTAACGGTATTTAATTATGAAAGTTGGCTGGGTAGCTGACCCTGTTAGTCCGTTCTTGCAAGAGGCGTCTAGGTTAACTAAGATTTGCTCCGCTTAATGGATAACCATTTGCTACCAATGGAGAATTGCTTCTCATCTTGAATTGAGGTGAGTGGTTTTACACCAATAGAAACCATAAATTTCATACACAATAAAAGGGATATGATCCATTTTCTTATTTTTAGATAGTAAATGTAGTTCGTTTTTCCGTTCTATCCTATTTGATCATTGATATTTGAACATTGTCCTCTTTCCTTTGTTCTAGTTCATGATCTGAACGAGTCGCACATACACCCTAGTACATGTTCCTCGACGCTGAGGGCATCCCCGAAGCGCGGGGGATTTTGTGACATTTCTAATTGGCTGTCTTGTATTTCTAATAAGTTGTTTAATCGTTGGCATGTTGAATCATATACATAATGGACTGGTTTAGATCGATCCTAACCGGATGATTATGAATTACAATTACAATAGTAAATAAAAATCATAGAATATTAAACTCGGCAGGGTGAATTTTAAATCACGACTTGACGTGAAATTGAAATAAAGGCTATTCTCATTCAACCGCTACAAGATCAACAATTCCATAAGCTTGGGCTTCTGTTGCTGACATAAAAACATCTCTTTCCATGTCTTCGGATACAACCCATAAAGGTTTGCCCGTTCTTTGTACATAAACCCTTGTCAGGGTTTCACGTAGTTTCAGCAGTTCTCCCACTTCCAGGATGAATTCTCCCGTTGCTACTTCAGAAAAAGAACCAGCAGGTTGATGGATCATTACCCTGATGATATAAGATAATAAAAAGTTTCTCTATTTCGCACGATGAGGGGAAGATAAAAGAAAGATAAAAGAATAACAAGAAAAAAGATAGAATCGAACAACCGTACGGGCATTATGCATTGCATACGGCTCTACAATAAAATTGACCCTTACCTTCAAAAAATAGGATCGATTAGACCCCGATCGGTAAATGATCAACTTACCACCCTTCCTTTCGGAGGAATTCAAAAATACTATGATGGCTCCGTTGCTTTATATATTTATTATATTTTTTTGTCTGTGATTTGTCTGTCATTCAGCAATCCCAAAGTTGCTTTTTTGATCAAATAAACTAATGAAAAAAGAATTTTTTTTTTTCGCTCTATACTATAAATATTGTTAAGAGACCTCTGGTGTGAAAAAAAGTTTGTGACGCTGAACTGGACTTCCGATAATAAAATAGGAAATACCTTTTTCTCATATTACTCTCTCGATACATAATCTAATGTTTTGAAAACAGAATTTCTTATATCGAATTCAAAGTGCCATGCTATTATTACTTAATATTCATATTTCATATGGCGAAGGCATAGTCTTCTTTTTTCTCTCAAATAAAAGCCTCATTGGCGCCAAGCGTGAGGGAATGCTAGACGTTTGGTAATTTCTCCTCCTACCAGGATAAAAGATCCCATTGAAGCGGCTGATCCCATGCATATTGTATGTACATCTGGTTGCACAAATTGCATAGTATCATAAAGAGCGACCCCCGGTATTACCCATCCGCCAGGAGAGTTTATAAACAAATACAGATCTTTGGTATCATCCTCGATACTGAGATATATCATAAGACCAATAAGTTGATTTGAGATCTCACTATCAACCTCTTGACCTAAAAAAAGTAATCTTTCTCGATAAAGTCGGTTGATTAGGGTCAAATTGTATCCCCTCGAAACCGTACAGGCGCCTTTTGACGCATACGGTTCAAAAAAAATCAATGTGTAGATTCCAATACTTTTTCTTTTTTCATAGCAAGTTCTTTCTAACTAAAAGGATTTTCTTTGATTTTTCACTAAATATGAGTTTGTCTTCCTTT